TGAACGGTGCACGAATCCTTTGAATCCGGTACCGACGGGTATCATCCCTCCTAGAACAACGTTCTCTTTCAGACCTTTCAACCAATCGATACGACCCCGGAGGGCAGCTTTTGCTAAAACTCGAGCAGTTTCTTGAAAACTTGCTTCGGATATGAAACTTTGAGTATTTAGAGATGCTTTCGTTATTCCTAATAATATGGCTCGGTAACAAATAGCTTCTTCTAAAGCACGCCCCGTTCGTTCAGCTCGCAACAACCCAATTAGTTCTCCGGGTGAAAAAACATTAGACATTCCATCTTCTGAAACCAACACTTTTGATGTTATTTGACGTACAATGATTTCGATATGCCTATTATGGATCTGTACCCCCTGGGATCTATAAACCTTTTGGATCTTATTAACCAAAGAGATACGACTTTGCGCTATAGTGAGCTCAGCACCAATCAAGAATCCCCAAGGAATTCCAAGAATTCTTGTTATACACTCATTCCAACCGTCAACTCTCTTTTCTAGGTTCATCGATATTGAATCAATGGAACGTACCTCTAAAACCTGTTCTACTTTTGGAAGGCCTTGCGTTATATCACCAGATCTAGATTTTTCATATATAAATGTAACTAATGTATCTCCTTCGGAAAGTATTTCTCCATAATGTCCATGAACTGTTGCTCCCGGAGTAGCTAAATAAGGCTTCGCCGATCTTATTACTAAAGAGTCAAGGTGAACAACTATAACTTGACCCGATTTTAGGGTCGATCCTTTTTTGGCTATACATAGATTTTCACAAATAAACTGCCCGAGACTAATTATTGTGGATGTTTCCTCACAATAATTATGGTCGAGAAAATGCCAATTCAAGTTAAATGGATTCAAAAGCATGCTACTGCACGGATCGGAATTCGAAATTCTCCCGTTTTCATCCATTAAATAATACTTAAATACTTGAAAAGTCTGTTTTAAATTGTCGAGTTGCAAATATAAATATTTAGTTAAAGAAATATGATTATGAGTTAGTAAATGGTAAAACGGATAAAAAAGATCACTTTGAGAGGCTGTTCCTAAAGGGCCTAACAAATTTGTAATTTGAATTAGGGAATCCCTATCTCTTTTACTTGATTCTTTTATCCCATCGTAATATTTTACATCGTTGAATGGACTCATTTGAAAACAATTATATGATGACAAAATTATCAAAGATTGGGACTCCTTACTTCTATTCAACAACGTACGAAAAGTTCCTTGATTTTGGCTAAGCGATTGTTGAATCCTTTCCTTGGAATAAATAGAATAAAATGGATTGATATTGGTACGACCCGACCTATTATCAGAGATCAATCCTGAACCTAACGGATCATTCCTTTTTCGAATATACGGAGTATGGGATTTCACTAAGTTGATTCTGAGGAAATCTTGAATCAGACCATTTGCACTTACTTCAACAAAGGAAGCGCGGGCCTCTTCGATAGAAGAACTTTTTTTGTTGTTGTCCCAGTTCAAGATTAAACAGGTCCGAACTAGTTGAATACCCGTGCCAGAAATTCCCCGAATTGGTTTGCCATTTCCATACAGTATATAATTTACAACTCGAAGCTCTAGATTATCCCTTTCCCGCAATGGATCCTGAGGGAAAAGTGTTGCTAAATTTATACCATCCACAATTTCATATATGATTACGGGTCGAACCAAAACAAAATACTTTTTCCTGGTGGGTGTGATCCATTGGACATAAATCCAATTTTTCCGCTTTTTTGATTCCTTAGAATTTGTTCCTGGCGGTATCAAGATGCCATTGTGTCGGAATATCTTATCCATCTCTCCGGGAAAATGGATATCTCCAGAAAAGATTTTAAGTTCAATCCTTTTTTTTTTTCTCTCCATTCGGACCAAGCCACCGACTCTGCTTCTTGTATTTAAAGTGATTCGTGTATCTATCCCAATGATACTATTGTTCCGTACCATTATGGAAGAAGACTCGGGTAAAATATGCACTTCCTCAGGAATGAAAAAAAATCGATCTAATTTCGTTTGGTATTTTGGCTTAAATTCTTTGACTCCTCGGTACTCAATTAAATCCTCTTTTTTGAGGATTGAATGCAACCCTACGGTTCCATATTTAGTAATTCCCGAACTCTTTCTTCTGTATTGAGGATCGTCGAAATAAGCAAGAATACTATTTCTACGAAAAATACCATTTATACCATTTATAGGTATTTCAATCGAAATACCGGGACGGGGCATCCGTTCTTTCTCTTGTTCTTGAATCGATTGGAATGGAATGATGAATCTATTTCTTCGCTTCTTTGTCAATAAAAAATGATCATGGCGAATAGTAGGAAATGTGAGATTACAATAACTCGTATATATGATTTGATTCAATTCTGAATAATCAGGAATACAGCTTTCTTTTTTATCAGAAAGATTTAAACCAAAAAATTTGTGTTTCACTTGATCATTATTTACTGAAAGACTAGAAAAATATCGTCCTTCAGTCAAAAGAGAATGAACGTTCGTTTGATCTTGATCCTTGTGGAGTGAGGGGGGGGCTGCACTGAATCTGCACGAACCTCCTGATAATATCCACAAATGACTTGTTTTTGGTAAAAGATGTACATTACTATATGTAAATTCTGGCGCATGGTATACATCGGTACTCCAGTGCATCTCTCCCTCTGAGTCAGAATAAATATGTTTTCGAACCCTCTCTTTAAAATTAAAAGTGTATGCTCGCGCGCGAATCTCAGCAATCACTTGCTCTGATTCTACGTATTGGTCATTTTGCACTAAAATCAAACTTTTGGGTGGAATAGTCACGTTATGTATAATATTTTCACTTTCAATAGTTACATACAAGTCTATATCACATAGAAAAGCAGGATGCCCATGACGTGTACGTGTGGGATGAACCAAATACTCATTGAATTTTATTTTTCCATTAGAAGGGGCTCGCACATGTTCTGCAGTACCCCCTGTGAATACTCCACCGGTATGAAAAGTTCTTAATGTTAATTGAGTACCCGGTTCTCCAATAGATTGACCTGCAATAATGCCTACAGCTTCCCCCAATTCGACCAGGTCGCCATGAGTAGGGCTCCGGCCATAACATAATCGGCAGATCCAAGATGTACTCTTACAAGTAAAGGGGGTTCGAATAGGTATTGGTTGTGTTTGAAAGGTTATGAATCGATTGACAAGTCCAATTCCAATATCTTGATTTCGAATGGCAACGCATCGCGTTCCTATATATATATCGTCTGCTAATACACGGCCAATCAATGTTTGGATAAAAATCCTTTCCGGCATCATCCCATTTCGAGGACTCACAGAAATGCCTCGGGTGGTGCCACAATCTGTTCTACGTACAACAATGTGTTGAACTACTTCAACAAGTCTGCGTGTAAGATATCCAGCATCCGACGTTCGTACAGCAGTATCCACAACGCCTTTGCGGGCTCCGTAACAAGAAATGATATATTCTGTTAAAGACAGCCCTTCACGTAAATTGCTTTGAATAGGTAAATCAATCATTTGTCCTTGTGGATCTGACATTAACCCTCTCATACCTACTAATTGGTGTACTTGAGATGCATTTCCTCTAGCTCCCGAAAACGACATCATATGGACTGGGTTAAAGGGGTCCGTCATCCTAAAATTAGGATTCATTTCTTGTCGCAAATATTCACTTGTAGCATACCATATCTCAATAGAGAGGCGTAATTTTTCTACCGCGTGTACATTACCATAATGATGGTGTTTTTCCAAAATCAAACTTTGTTGTTCGGCATCTTGGACTAGCCACCCCTTAGAAGGTATTGTTAAAAGATCATCAATTCCTAATGAAATGGATGTAGCAGTGGCTTGTCGGAATCCCAGAGTCTTTACTTGATCCAAGATGTGTGATGTATATGCCATTCCGAAGTGATCTATTAATCTACTAATAAGTCGTTTAATAGCGGTTCCATCGATCGCTTTATTGTGAAAAACCAGACTGGCCCGTTCTGCCATAAGTACCTCCCTATTCCGCTGAGTGGAGTTCGACAATGGGTTTGAGTCAGTGAGTGGAAAACTTCCTTTTCTCGATCTTGATTCGCATAGAAATTCAGGAACTGTGGTCCTAGCTGAACTGAAGAAATCAAAAATCACACGGGTGTCATAGAATTACTTAGCTTAGATACGATATGATTAGGTACCATACGAGTAGGCTCGGCAAAACCCTTGGATAGCTTCTTCGATTTCTCGATAAAGAGAAATATGACCAACTGTGGTTCGAACATATATACAAAGAACTTCTTTTTTTATACTTCTTACTATTACATAGTGCCCATAAATCTCATGAGAGGTACCCAAAGATTCATAGTGAACTTCGATGGGAGTTTCTCTTGAAGTAATAACACGTTGATCTAGCTGCCATCGGAGCCACAAGGGACTATCTAAATGGATTCTTTTCTGCCGATAAGCTCCAATTGCATCATAGGAATTACAAAAAAAGGGTTCGTTCGTATATTTATAATTATTATCGGCAATCCTTTCATTTTTAGAATTTGTGCGATTACATGGATTATACCTATTTGCACAAATACCTCGGCGATTCCCGCTCGTTAATACATAGAGCCCGATAAGCATATCTTGGGTTGGTACGGAAATAGGATCCCCAATAGCTGGAGACAAGAGATTCATATGAGAAAACATAAGTAAACGGGCCTCCGCCTGAGCCTCCAAAGATAAAGGTACATGAACAGCCATTTGATCCCCATCAAAGTCTGCGTTAAATCCCTTACAAACTAATGGATGTAAACAAATAGCATGTCCTTCTACTAAAATGGGCTGGAACGCCTGTATGCCTAATCTATGCAGAGTAGGCGCCCTATTCAGCAATACGGGATGCCCTTGCATAACTTCCTGAAGTATTTCCCATACAACCGGCTCTTTTTCCCGAATTTTACTCTTAGCCACTCCTATATTCGAGGCAAAATGCTGCCTAATTAAACCACGAATTACAAATG